GTGATATCTTTGTAGCAACTGAAATTTTTTTAGAATGAAACTTTAATGAATTCTAAATTGAAAGCAAAATACAGAACAATAGTGTGGGTAAATGGAAGGGTGAGAGAAAGAGATAAAAACATATCAATGATATAGAATTCCAATATGTAAGGTCTATGAGTCCTCTCATAAAAGACAGTGTAATAAAGTAATTGATTCATCCATAATGAAATAGTAAATGAATCCTTCTTGTAGATTATAGAAGAAAAAACTCAAGAGCTTCGAGCCAATAAAGACTAAGAAGATTGACTCAAGAAGAAATTGGATTAGAAGCTTCGTTGTAGAACTCTGACCTAACCATTTAGTACGAAGTGGTGGGGACGAAGGAACCTGTGAATGTAAAAGATTTTATTAAACAAATGAATCTTAATGATTCACTCGTTGGGATGGCGAAATGAACCGGAAATCAATTCATCTATTCGGAGAAATGACGAACAAGTGCTAGGACTGAAATAGAGATTGCAAGAGTCAATATTCGCCCGCGATAATTTTTTTTTAATTGGAATTCGTAAACCTGGATAAAGGACAAAAGAAAAGAAAGATTTAATAGGACGTTCCAAAAAAAAAACGATTTTTTTATCAAATTTTTTAGAAAAATGTTCTGATATCTATTCAAATTAATTGAAAGTCCATTTTGAATCCTTTTATTCGCGAGGAGCTGGATGAGAAGAAACTCTCACGTCCAGTTCTGTAGTAGAGATGGACTTCCGAAACAACCATCAATTATAACCCCAAAAGAACTAGATTCCGTAAACAACATAGAGGACGAATGAAGGGAATATCTTATCGAGGTAATCATATTTGTTTCGGTAAATATGCTCTTCAGGCGCTTGAGCCTGCTTGGATCACATCTAGACAAATCGAAGCGGGTCGGCGAGCAATGACACGAAATGCACGCCGCGGTGGAAAAATATGGGTCCGTATATTTCCAGACAAACCAGTTACAATAAGACCCGCCGAAACACGTATGGGCTCGGGGAAAGGATCCCCTGAATATTGGGTAGCTGTTGTTAAACCGGGGCGAATACTATATGAAATGGGCGGAGTAACTGAAAATATAGCGAGAAGGGCTATTTTAATAGCAGCATCAAAAATGCCTATACGAACTCAATTTATTATTTTGGGATAAAAATGTAGAACCAACACAAACGAGTCTTGGGAATGAAAGAAAACCGCAGGTTTCTTTTTTTGGACAAAAAATATTTCTTTTATTTTCTTCATCCTTTGCATTGGAAAAATAGACTCAAAAATTCATATGATTCAACCTCAGACCCATTTAAATGTAGCAGATAACAGCGGGGCTCGAAAATTGATGTGTATTCGAATCATAGGAGCTAGTAATCGCCGATATGCTCATATTGGTGACGTTATTGTTGCTGTGATCAAAGAAGCAGTACCAAACATGCCCCTAGAAAAATCAGAAGTAGTAAGAGCTGTAATTGTTCGTACCTGTAAAGAACTTAAACGTGACAGCGGTATGATAATACGATATGATGACAATGCTGCAGTTGTGATTGATCAAGAAGGGAATCCAAAAGGAACTCGAATTTTTGGTGCAATCCCCCGCGAATTGAGACAATTCAATTTTACTAAAATAGTTTCATTAGCTCCCGAGGTATTATAAAATGGGATCCTGATATCTTTAGGATATTTGAAAAGAAATAGATTAAGAACTAGATTAATTCGTAGCTTATGTCTCACGCATATACCTTGAGAAATTCATATTCATAAACCAATAAAAAAACATGTTAATTATATCCAATTTTGAGGCACCAAAAATTTTACTTCATCATGGGTAGAGACACTATTGCTGAGATAATAACCTCTATACGAAATGCGGATATGGATAGAAAAAGAGTTGTTCGTATAGCATCTACTAATATTACCGAAAATATTGTTAAAATACTTTTCCGAGAAGGTTTTCTCGAAAACGTCAGAAAACATCGAGAAAAAAACAAAAATTTTTTGGTTTTAACCCTGCGACATAATAGAAGGAATAGCAAAAGACCCCATATCTGTAGAAATTTTTTAAATTTAAAACGGATCAGCCGGCCCGGTCTGCGAATCTATTCTAACTCTCAACGAATTCCTAGAATTTTAGGTGGAATGGGGATTGTAATTCTTTCTACTTCTCGAGGTATAATGACAGATCGGGAGGCTCGACTAGAAAGAATCGGCGGAGAAATTTTATGTTATATATGGTAATCCTTTTAATATCCAAATGGGATCCGAAACCTCTTCCTATTTGTAAAAAAAAAAAGAAAGGGGTGAGTTGTCTAATATCGTTTCTCCTACATTAGTTGATACTTCAAGGGGGCTTTACCTGAAATGAAAGAACAAAAATGGATTCATGAGGGTTTAATTACCGAATCGCTTCCCAACGGCATGTTCCGCGTTCGGTTAGATAATGAAGATCTGATTATTGGTTATGTTTCAGGAAAGATCCGACGTAGTTTTATAC